ATATATATAAAATCGCAATAAATGTAAAGCGGGAACATCTTGTATCCAGGATTGTAGAATTTGAACTAAGATTTCTAGATGGATGGGATAAGGTATTAGTATATCTGACACATAATTTAAATGTGAAAATATGTCCTCAAAAAAGGGAAATGTTGAATGAATAGATTGTAAATTATAAAGTTTTGGTATTTCCTTTTTTAAAGGTGGCAACGAGAAAGGAATTTCTACAATAACTGTAAAACTCCCTAAAAACATTTTGGAAAAAAAAGAATTGTTGTATCCAAGAAATCCTTTTTGGTTAAAATCATTAAACGAAATTTTAAAATAATTCTGTTGATACATTCGAGTAATTAAACGTTTTGCAAGTAGTAAACTGGATTTATTGTCAGAAACTAAAATTTCCAAAGATTCGGAAAAAAAGGATCCATTTAAACTAGAATCATGAGCAAGTGCGTAGATATACTCCTGAAATAGAAGCGGATATAGGAAGTGTTGTTTCCAATATCTTTCCCTTTCTAAATATCTTTTGAATTCTTCCATTTTAAATCATACTTGAACCAGAAGTACTTCTTGAATTATGAAATGATACATAGTGTGATATGGTCATAACAAGCAAGGTATATATATAGAGTCCTATGCATAATGATATAAAAATAGATACCACGGAAACAAATAGTCGAGTCAACAGATCTTTTTATCTTTTTCCATACAAGGGGTTTATATTTGTTAACATTATAAAAGAAAAATCCTTTATTTTTGCAACCCGATCACTCTTTTGACTTGGGAATGCATTCTATTTATCAATATACTGTTTCTTTTACACATCTATCTCCACTCTAGAAAAGTAAAAATAGTTAGGATTCAAAAAAAAGATAATTCACTCAAAAAGGAATCCTTTACCGAATCAGGCACTAATTCATTTTTAACATCTAATTAGGTCAGGTAATTATTCAAATTTAGAATATAAGTTCGTTGCTTTTTGTTTCCCTTAAATTTGAGCTTAGTACTCTATCCATCTATTCACTCGACCTAATGGTAAATGCAAATTTTTTACCTTTACTAAAATCAAAACAAAATTTGTACCGATTCAGCAAGAATTACCTATTCTAAAAAATTCTACATTCAAAATTTAAACGACATGCTGTTTTTTCCATTCATTACCTTTCAGGATCAGTCGTGGTCTTATAGACTCAACCAAAAGTCTAGACGAATTCGTTGCTTCATCTAAATATGTAAAAGATCGTAGCCGCACTTAAAAGCCGAGTACTCTACCATTGAGTTAGCAACCCGAATAACTATATACAATTACTTATAATATACAATTATAATATACAATTAGATAGGATAAAAAAAAATTTACGAGCAATTCCTTTAGAAAAAAAAAGAGAATCACATAAAAAAAAAAAAAATGCAAATAAAAATAAATGGAGATGCCAAAACCGAAAAAAGATCCCATCAAAATTTAATAAATTTGTTCTTTTCATTAAGAAAATACTTTCGACAACAAACCCATCCCCTAAATAAAGTAAAAAATAACTTGATATGGGACAGAAATAGATCATTCAGAGATCTGTTTATCCACGATCAAATTATATTTGTTCAATACATCATTGTCAATACGAATTCAATCTAAAAAAAAAAAACTAAAAAAATTTACTAAGGAGAAAAGTTCGTGTTGGATTGGCACAATATAAAAAAAAAATAAGAAATAGAAATAAAAAAGAAAGAAAAACTAGAAAAAATAGAAGTTTCTATTCATAGATACAATAAATAGAATTAACCTATTGTTTGTGAGTAAATTCCTATGAATAAAAATAAAAATATGAATAGATAAAAAAAAAAAAAACAAATGCTAAGGATAAAATTATATAAATATAGATACTAACTGTCCTATTTTTTTTACTTTAATTTTTTTTTATTAATTTGAAGTTCTTTAAAAAATTCTGCCTTTTTAAAAATATCATGAACAGTCTCTGTGGGTTGAGCCCCTTTTTCAAGAAAATATAGAATAGCAGGAACATTTAAATCAATTTTTTTCTTTATTGGATCATAAAAACCCACTTTCCGAAGATCTCTTCCTTCTCTTCGGGATCGAACATCAATTGCAACGATTCGATAGATAACTCATTGGGATAGATATAGATAAACAACGCCCCCCCAAGAACCGTATAAGAGGCTTTTTCCTCGTACGGCTCAAGAAAGAATTATTCTAATTTATGTCTCTATGTATGATATACTTTAGATATGTGTAATATATGGAAATATTCCATTATAAATATATTATTCTGTTATATCATTGTATAACATGAGCCAGTATGTATTGTATATATATATTTGTATATATATAAATAATTTATATATAATAATATATAAAATTATATAAATAATAGAAATTTCTATTAAAAAAATAGAAATTTCTTTTGAATTTAAATGCTTTTTTTTTTTTTATAATACTTTTTTATAATTCAAAGAATTTCTAAATCATCTAAAGAAAGAATCTAATTAATTAATAATGACAAAATAATATATAAAATTTAAACTAAAAGTTTTGTTTTTCTTCTTGCTTATGTAAAAAAAAAAAAAGAATACCCTTCGCACTCATAACTCAAGTTGTATAATTCAAAAAAATTGCAAAAAAAAAAATTCTTAGATATTTATTGAGTCGTCTCTAACTTTTTTTGTTTGTCCCATTTTAAATCTCTTTTTAGCCTTCATTCTGATCTAATTGTTGAGATAAAAAAAAAAAAAGGTTTACTTGTTCCAGAACTTTTTACCTTTACTTTATTGAATCCTTAGGTTTAGACATTACTTCGGTGATCCTTACCTATTCCCAAAAAGGCAGCAACATACCCTTTTGTTTTTTCTTTTTATAGAAAGATTCGACGAACGATATTTCCCTTGTGATACACTTTTGATCAAAAAAATTTTATAACTCTAGCTTCAAACAAATTTTACTTTTTTTTTTTTCAAAAAGGTTCTAATTTTCATTTTTCGATTCATATATGTAAAATAGATTTACAAAGTAGTTCCAACTTATTGATTGGTACTAACCTTAGACTCTTCCTCCGTATAAAAAACCATAAAGACTTTCTGCTCGAGCTTCATCATGTACTATTACCCAATAGAAGTTAGGATCTTCGGAAATAGAACAAATTATGTCAAGCCAAGAGCATTTTCATTCCTATGGAAAATGATGGATATAAGAATCCATATAGGATAATGTCCTTCAAGTCGCACGTTGCTTTCTACCACATCGTTTCAAACGAAGTTTTACCATAACATTCCTATAATTTCGAACCTGTCTGAAATTGATTCACTATAGAATCATGAATAGTCATTGGCTCAATTGATACATAATAGTCCATATTTTTTATCTTTATTCTTTATATGAAATAGAAAAAGTCTTCTGTAAAGTAAGATTAAATAAAGCTGTTATCATACGATAAAAAAATACTCATTTTTGGAATAGAATCTTGAAATTCTATTTCATTAAAGTGAATAGAATAAAAAAAGAAATTTTTTTTTTTTACCTAAAATCTATATGAATTTAAGATTATTCATTTGAACCAAATACAAAAGAAAAATGACGAAAAAAAGACATCTATTACACATTCTTTTTTTTTGTTAATAAGATACATATAGAACTAAATATTGAAAGTACCATATTCCCTTAATTTGCTGAATGAATACAAGTTCTATTGAGATCTTAAATCATAGTTAAATATAATCAAATTAGAACAAAAGATTGGTTTTTAAAAAGAAGTTTAATGTTGGATACAATTTATTGAATACAATTTGATCCAATCTTTGAATTGGATTAAAACGGATCTGGGACGGAAGGATTCGAACCTCCGAATAACAGGATCAAAACCGGTTGCCTTACCACTTGGCCACGCCCCATTTCTATTTATATTCACTAATAAATACTACTATTATTTTAATAAAAAAAGAAATAAAAAAACATTCATATTATTCATATTTAATAGGAAATCCAAAGATAAAAAAAAATGCAATATTATAGACATATAAATATACTTATATATATTTAAAAATTTAAAATTATTTAATAATATAGAATATAAACACGCATATATATGTATAAATTCAAATTAGCTAATTAATCCTTTAATTGTTATTGATTAGTTATTCTTTGTTGTTAAAACAAAAAAAGGATAAATGTAAGTGTAAAAAAATGCATTGATCATTATCTAGAATTCAATTAAGATATTGTATGAAAGTATAATTCCTTCTATTCTCGTTTGAAAACGTAAGAATTTTTGATTTTTTGGAGTTCGAAGAAAAAGAAGGATTTTTTGACCTACCTTCTTTCTTCATTTTATCCTTATATCAATAACTTAATAAAAAATTTATCTGCAAAAACGATTTGTTATGTTTAATATCTTTAGTTTTATTTGTATCTGTCTTAATTCCGCCCCTATTTTGAGTAGTTTTTTCTTTGCCAAATTGCCAGAAGCTTATGCCCTTTTCAACCCAATCGTAGACATTATGCCTGTCATACCTCTATTTTTTTTTCTCTTAGCGTTTGTTTGGCAAGCTGCTGTAAGTTTTCGATGAAATTATGACTGCTCTCTAAAAAGGTTCGTAATTTCTTCGATAAAAAAGGGATTCTAATAATTGATAAGATCAGATAAATCTTACATTACACTATGAACTCTCGATCCAAAAAAAAAAAATGGAATTTCTTGTATACTGGATAACTGCAGCAATGAATTTGGATCTACATCAATGCATCTCTTGATTCTACTTTTATAATGAGCATGAAATAGATTGGTTTCCGATGCAATATCTAATTGTATATATATATATATTTTGGTAATGAAAGAATACTCATTTTATTAAAAAAAATTTGTAAACGAAAACAAAAAAAGTCTTTTTTTGTTTTGATACTATGTCAAAATATGCAATACAAAAATGGATAATCTATTCCCTTTTGACAAAAAAACGATTTGGAGATTGTGTAATGCTTACTCTCAAACTCTTTGTTTACACAGTAGTAATATTCTTTGTTTCTCTCTTCATTTTCGGATTCTTATCTAATGATCCAGGGCGTAATCCTGGACGCGATTAATAAAAAACGAAGGTATTTTAGTTTCGTCTTTCTTCGCCTTTTTTATCTATTCTATACATTTAACTATGACAAACCCGGAGAGCTATGTTTTTTTTTTTTTAATTTGAAAAAGCGATTTGAGGGAGCGGAGAGAGAGGGATTCGAACCCTCGGTACAAATAACTCATACAACGGATTAGCAATCCGACGCTTTAGTCCACTCAGCCATCTCTCCCAATAAAAAAATTGATGTAACGTGTGAAGTAAAGATTGATAAAAACCCTTTGTGATCTCTTGTTTTATAATTTTATTAGTTTATTAATTAGATTATAACAAACGGATAACAACAAAAATATATATATAAGTACCTTAAGCCTATTTTGTACCAGGTATTCCTTTTTTATTCCCCCGGCCTGGCTAGGCACTAGCCGGGCCTTTCTTTTTTTGTTCGAATTAATCATTTATAAATCAAACGATTCATATAATTTTAAGTAAAAAATACTTATTATTGAATCCATAATAGCAACAAAAATGCTTTTTTTTTTTTTTTTATTATCCAGCATATAAGAAGGGATATCGCTACAATAAAAAAAAAACGAAAACTCAAAATTTTTCAAATAAAAAAGAAATTTGATAATTGTATAATTATAACTTAATTCATTTACTTGTTCAATTCAAGGGACAAGAAACACTTTTGATCCGATTAATCTCATAACGTATAGCTAAAAAGGAGGTGGAACTCTTTTTTATGACTCAATTCCTTTAAGTCGAAATTCTCTTATCAGTAAATAAAATAAAATTTTATGTTGTTTATTAAATAAATTATCTCTTCTTCATCCACTTTTTTAGCAAGTAACCTCACTCTACGGAATAGATAACAATACTCTTTTTTTCATAATTTCAATACTATCTCAATTACGTCTAATTCTTTCTTTTGTTCGACAAAAAGGCCATTCATATACAATAATAAAATTGTAGCGGGTATAGTTTAGTGGTAAAAGTGCGATTCGTTCTATTAACAACTTAAATAGTTAAGGGATCTTTCGGTTTTGTTCATATTCCGATCAAAAACTTTATTTCTTAAAAGGTTTTAATCCTTTTTCTTCCTTTCAATGCCGCTTTTTGAGGAAAAATCTACATTCTCACGATTTGTATCCAAAAATACATTAATTAAACAAGAAAAAATGGGATTATAGAACCGTGAAGCATAATTTTTTTGAATTAATTCTTCTTATTGAATAAGTATAAGTAAAGGATCCATGGATGAAGATACAAAAGTTTATTTCTAATCGTAACTAGATTTTCAATTTTTAAGTTCTAAAAGAGAAATTGAAGCAAAAAAGCTAAAAAATAATGACTTTGGTTTACTAAAGTTATCAACATATTGTTTCAGCTCGGTAGAAAAAAGATTCTTTTCCTCAGGATTCCGTAAATAGAAGTAGGGAACGAATTAACTAGAAAGATTTGATATAATACTCTCTTTCTAGAGGGATCATCTAGAAAGCGAATAAGAAAAGCTGACATAGATGTTATGGATCTCTATTTTTTTTATTTATGAGAACTTCTTTTTTCATACAGCATAATAGCTTTTCTCTTTTTTTCTTTTATGCTTCGGAGTACATCTATTTTCCATAAAGGAGCCGAATGAAACCAAAAGTTCATGTTCGGTTTTGAATTAGAGACGTTAAAAAAGATCAACCAACGTCGACTATAACCCCTAGCCTTCCAAGCTAACGATGCGGGTTCGATTCCCGCTACCCGCTCCATATTGCATATTATAAATAAATTTTGGATATAAATCTTTTTTTTTCCCTAACGGCCTTCTTTGGTACTCATTCTCTTTTTTCTGAACAAACGAAAAAAAAAAAGAGGAATTAAAAGCGTCCATTGTCTAATGGATAGGACAGAGGTCTTCTAAACCTTTGGTATAGGTTCAAATCCTATTGGACGCAATTTTTTTCCATCTATTTTTTTATATGCTAAAAGCCTTTTTTTTTTTTTGTTGTTGAATCAGAGGCAATTCTCAACAATTACTCTTTTTATATTATAAAAAAAGAAGAATAATAATGATAAAGTTATGCTGGTTCCTGAAGTAAAAACAATTCCATCTGCTCTTTAATAACTTCCTTCAAAAGTGCTTCCGCTGCATCAGTGAATGTTTTAGTAGAAGATATAATTTCTTGGAACTCCGGTTTATTTTTTTTTAAGTAGGTACGTAATTGAACAAGAAATTTCTTTACTTGTGTAATTTCTAATGAATCAAGATATCCATTTGTTCCAGTATAAATAGTAACTATTTGTTCATCGACCGTAAGAGGGTCCGCTTGGGGTTGTTTAAGCAACTCGCGTAATCGTTGACCTCTTGCCAATTGATTCTGAGTAGCTTTATCAAGATCAGAAGCGAATTGTGCAAAAGCTTCTAACTCCGCGAAT